TAGAAAGAAGAATTATTTTCTATTTTCAGGGTATGAACCTAAAAGCTTAAGTTTAGCTTATCTTTCTATATTTAGGTGTAATGATGCACATTGAATTTTGATTTCAAAGGATTAGTTTAATTCTAAATAATATAATAAGAGTAATAAAATTACATTATCTATTCTATCAAAATAGCCCTTTATTCAGGCATCTTATTATTTAATTAATAACTTTTTTAGGAACTGGTTTAAAATTAGTTCTATTTTTCTTAGTAAAGAAACATTTGGTCCTGTCAAATAAATAATTTTATTAAATGAGGTAAATTGGTTTATTTAATTTTAATAAATTATATATTATTATATAATTACTGTTAATGTTAATTAAATATTTTAAAAAAGTATAAAAGAAAAGGGGGGGGTAATATATATATATAGATATAAGACTATTTAAGAAAAGGGAAAGAATACTAGTATATAACAGATAAGAATATTTAGACGATGTAAGCCGGCATCCCAAGTAGAGATAGGAGTGGATTGAGTAGGTAATAGGACATGATAAATAACAATGTAACACATGATCAATATGGAATGGTTGGAAAAGAAGAAGTGAGATAAAAAGAGATGTTTACTAATAAGAACTATGGCGATATAAGAGACCGAGATATAAGGTTAGAGGGATCATACTATAAGTGACAAGTATATGAGATGATTTAAGGATAGGTAACAACACATATAATACCAGGAGTGTATAGAGATATTATAGATAGAGATAATTGAAAGATAGAATGAATAATCAAGGTATGTAAGTATTTAGATATGGGTAACAGTACATGTAGTTAGAGAATGGTAATACTAATATAGAGATAGGATATTATAATCATATAAATATTTATAGGGGGTGATCTATATGGTGATGAGTACGAGTAGAGACATGGGATCCGGTAGGGGGAGGGGTACATAGATTTGTTCCTTTTGATATTTTAATTATAAAAATTAAAGTTTGATTCTTTCTTTAAAGTTTGGATTTTGAACTTTATTATATGTAAGGTTTTCTTTATTTTCTAAATGAGATTTTGTTTCAGTGTTTATTTTTGGTTTTTATTTCAAGATAAAACCAGGGTTTTAATTATAACTGACAAAAATTGTGCCAGCCGTCGCGGTTATACAATTAGTTAAATTGAATTTTTTCGGTTAAATATTATATTAATTTTATAATTAAAATTTTTATTTTGAGGTGAAATTCAAATGTAATAATTTTTTATTAGTTGATATAGATATATGAAATTCATATAAAAACTAGGATTAGATACCCTATTATTATGATCTTAAATTTGCTTTAATATTAATAGTTATGTTCTTCAAATTAAAAGAATTTGGCGGTTATTTATTCTCTCCAGAGGAACCTGCCCCGTAATTGATAATCCACGATTGATTTAACTTAAATTTTGTTTATATATCGCTGTCATTGAATGTTTTATAAGAATATTTTCTTAAAATTTTATGAATTTAATGTTAGGTCAAGATGTAGCTATATTTAAGTGGAGGTGGGTTACATTAATTTTATTTTTGGATGGTTAAATTTGATTTTATCCTGAAATTGGATTTGGTTGTAATTTTTATAAAACTTTTAATTTTGATTTGAGTTCTAAATAATGTACACATCGCCCGTCACTCTCATTATTAAATAGTTGGGATAAGTCGTAACAAAGTAGGCCTACCGGAAGGTGGGCCTGGTAAGTTCAAGATGTTTCCTTTAGGGATCTTATTATTTACATTAATAAATTTTGTTGTGCAATTCAACTCGTCTTGATTAATATATGTTATAATTTTCTATTTCTTTTATTTTTTTTAATAAAAATATTTTATTTTTTAGTATTATCAAGAATTAATATTTTTTGTTTTAATAACTGTAAAGGTTTAATTTTTTTATAGATAAAGTATTTATTATTTGGAGTACCTTTTGCATCAGGGTTTAATAAAATTAATAAATTATTTTTTTTTCTCGAAATCTTAAGATTTAAGATATAATGTTTCTTTTTGTTTCAAAAAAATTTATAATTATATTTTAGAGGTTATATGCTTTTCATTTAAGATAATATCTAGTTTTCTAATAATTGAATATAATTCATTTTTAATAAAGCTCTAATTAATTTAATTATTTAAAGTTTATTAATCAAAAATAAGGAGGGATAAGCTTTCTTTTTTTTTTAAAAATTTTTCTTATAAAATATTATTTAGGATTAAAAATTTCCATTATTTATTTTGTTATAATTATGTATTTTTTATAAAGATTTTTTTATTTTTAATTTCTTATTAGAATTTTTCTTTTAATTTTAAAAAGATTTAATAATGTTAAAATTAGTAATTAAGTTAATTTATTTATAGTAACTCGGCAATTTTTATTTCCACCTGTTTAACAAAAACATGTTCTTCTGTTTTTTATATAAGATCGGGCCTGCCCATTGATTATAAATATTAAAAGGCTGCGGTATTTTAACTGTACGAAGGTAGCATAATCACTTGTCTTTTAATTGGAGGCTAGAATGAATGGTTTGATGAGAAATAGTCTTTCTTTAGATAATTAATTTGAATTTAATTTTTTAGTTAAAAAGCTGAAATTTTTTTATAGGACGAGAAGACCCTATAGAGGTTTACTAATTTTATAAATTATATTTTTTTGTTTATTAATTTATTTTTTAGAAAAATTAGTTTTGTTGGGGTGACAATGAAATTTTATTAACTTTCATTATTTATTTTCATTAATTTATGTTTTTTTGATCCGAATTTTTCGATTATAAGATTAACCTACCTTAGGGATAACAGCGTAATCTTTTTGGAGAGTCCATATCGATGAAAAGGTTTGCGACCTCGATGTTGAATTAAGATAAGGGGCGGGGGTAGATTTTCGCTTTTTTGGTCTGTTCGACCATTATATTCTTACATGATTTGAGTTCAGACCGGCGTGAGCCAGGTCGGTTTCTATCCTTATTTTTAGTAATTTAGTACGAAAGGACCAATTACTTTAATTATATTATTTATATTTGATTAACTTTAACTATTTTGGCAGATTAGTGCTATAAATTTAGAATTTATATATGTGTTTATTACACAAATAGTAATATATTTAATTATTTTTATCTTTTTACTTGTTATAGTTTTGTTATCTGTAGCTTTTGTAACTTTATTAGAACGTAAGGTTCTAGGTTACATTCAGTTACGTAAGGGTCCTAATAAGGTTGGTTATATAGGTTTATTACAACCATTTAGCGATGGTTTAAAACTATTTTTTAAGGAACAAACATACTTATATATATCTAACTTTATAATTTATTATTTTTCTCCAGTTTTTATATTAATATTATCTTTTAGACTTTGATTATTATTTCCTTTTATGGTTAATGTTTATAATTTTAATCTAGGTTTTTTATATTTTTTATGTTGTACAAGTTTAGGTGTTTACGGAGTTTTAATATGTGGTTGATCATCAAATTCGAATTACTCTATGTTGGGAGCACTTCGTTGCATAGCTCAAACTATTTCTTATGAAGTAAGAATATCAATAATTCTTTTATGTTTAATCTTATTTGTTTATGGTTTTGATTTATTTTTATTTTCTTATTTTCAAAATTATATTTGATTTATATTCTTTTCCTTTCCCCTATTCTTTTGTTGAATTTCTTCTTTTTTAGCGGAGGTTAACCGCTCTCCTTTTGATTTCGCCGAAGGTGAATCAGAACTTGTTTCTGGGTTTAATGTTGAATATAGTAGAGGAGGTTTTGCTTTTATTTTTTTGTCTGAATATATAAATATTATTTTTATAAGTTTATTAACTGTTATTTTTTTCTTGGGTTGTGATGTAAGTTCATTGATATTTTTTTTAAAATTGGTCTTTATTATCTTTCTGGTGATTTGAGTTCGAGGAACCTTACCTCGCTTTCGTTATGATAAATTAATATATTTAACTTGAAAGGTTTTTTTACCTATTTCTTTAAATTATTTTATTTTTTATATGGGTTTTATTACTTTTATATTTGAATACTTATAACCATTACTATAAGTTAAGTTAATAGAAGAATTTAACTCCTTTCTTATATTTTCAAAATATACGCTTATCTAAAGCTTAATTAACTAATCTGTTAATTTATCTCATATTTTTAATATAATTGGGTTAATAATGAAATATATAAAATATAAAGTTGTGATAATTTGTCCTGTTGTAATAAATGGTTCTTCAGCAGGTCGAGCTCCAATTCATGTTAATAAAAGTACTATAGTGAAGAAAGATCAAAATATTATTTGGTTAATAGGGTAAAATATGTTACTTTGAAATTTATTTTTTGAAGTCAAAGGAATAACTAATATTATTATAATAGATAAAATTATGGCTACTACACCTCCTAATTTATTAGGGATTGATCGTAGAATTGCATATGCGAAAAGAAAATATCATTCTGGTTGAATATGAATCGGAGTAACTAAAGGGTTTGCTGGGATAAAATTTTCAGGGTCTCCTAATAAACGCGGCTCTAATAGATTTATTATAAGAAATAAATATAGTGCAACTAATATTCCTATAATATCTTTAATAGAGAAGTAGGGGTGAAATGGTATTTTGTCATAGTTTCTATTAATACCCGTAGGGTTATTAGACCCGGTTTGATGTAAAAATAATAAATGAACTATTGTTATTCCTGCTAGGATAAATGGTAATAAAAAGTGTAGTGTGAAAAATCGAGTCAATGTGGCATTATCAATTGAAAACCCACCTCATAATCATTTTACAATCTCATTTCCTAAATATGGGATAGCTGATATTAAATTAGTAATAACTGTTGCTCCTCAAAAAGATATTTGTCCTCAGGGTAAAACATAACCTAGAAAGGCTGTTGCTATAATAATAAATAATATAATTACACCTACTCTTCATGTTATAAATAGTTTATATGACCCATAATATATACCTCGTCCAATATGTAAATATAAACAAATAAAGAATATTGATGCTCCATTGGCATGTATATTACGTAATAATCATCCTGAGTTTACATCTCGCGTAATATGGATCACTCTATCGAATGCAATGTTAATGTCAGCTGTATAATGTATAGCTAGAAATACACCAGTTAAGATTTGAATGATTAAACATATTCCTAAAAGTGAACCAAAATTTCATCAAATTGAGATTGATGATGGTGTTGGTAGGTCAAATAAAGATGAATTTATAATTTTGATTATGGGATGTGATTTTCGGATTGGTTTTTTCATAGTTTTTCTTTCGTATTGGTCCTTCAAATGTATTTGTAATAAAAATCACATAAATTATAGTTATTAGTAAATATAAAGCTATTATAATTGTAATAATTGATCTTTGTGTATTAAATAATTTCATTATGGATATATTTTGTTGTCCATCTATAGTTTGAATAATAGTTGATCCGTAAGATATAACTTCTTCTTTTAATAAAGCTATAGAAATAATTATAGAGATAATTATTATAATTAAAGTTTTAAATGAGAATTTTATAATTTCATTTGAGGCAATTCTAGCCATATATATAAATAATACTAATATTCCTCCTAGCATAACTAAGACTAAAATATATGAATATCATGTATATTTTATTCAAATACTTATTATAATTGATGATAAAAAGGTGATCAGAATAAGATTAAATCCCATTCTTAGTGGGTGTTTTAATACTATTATAGTTGTAGCTATTATAATTATAAATATAAAAATTATTTTCATATTCAGCGAGTATTTTATTTAAAATATTAATTTTGGGGATTAAAGTAAGGACTAAGTGTTCTCTTGCTGAAGTTTTAAAGAATTATCTATCTATGATTTACAAGATCATTATTTTTTTTTAAACTATTAAAACTAATTTTATTGAATTATTTAATTTTTTGATACATATTTTTTTGTGGTTTAGTTATTTTATGTTCTTCTCGAAAACATTTGCTCTTGACTTTGTTAAGATTAGAATATTTAGTTGTTGTAATTTTTTTTTCCTTCTTTTTTTTTCTTTATAGATATTTAAGAGAGTATTATTTTATTATCTTTTTTTTAACCTTTTCTGTTTGTGAAGGGGTTTTAGGACTTTCAGTTCTCGTATCTATAATTCGATGTCATGGTAATGATAATTTAATAAATATTAGAAGTTTAATATGATAAAGATATTAATTTTCTATTTCTTTTTGATCCCTTTGTGTTTTTTGGATAACTGAATAATTTTAATTTCTTGTTTTTTTCTTTCTTTAATTTTATTTTTTAATATAAGATTATTTACTTATTTTTATAGATCTTTAAGTTATGGTTTTATAATAGATGTTCTTTCTTCTTCTTTAATTTATTTAACTATTTGAATTAGTTTATTAATAATTTTAGCTAGCTATAGGATTAAATTTACAAGTTCATCAGTTTATTTTGTTTTAGTTGTAATCTTTTTAACTCTTTTCTTAATCCTTTCTTTTTCTACTCAAAATATCTTTTTGTTTTATATTTTTTTTGAATCTAGCTTAATTCCAACACTTTTATTAATTTTTGGTTGAGGCTATCAACCTGAACGCCTTTCTTCAGGATTTTATTTACTTTTTTATACTCTTTTTGGTTCTTTACCTCTTTTATTATCAATTTTTTATATTAATAACACTTGTTTTAGTATATTTTATCCTTTAATTTTTATTAATTATAATTTTTATTTATATTTAGGTTTAATTTTAGCTTTTTTAATTAAGATACCTATAATTTTCTTTCATTTTTGGCTACCCAAGGCTCATGTAGAAGCACCTATTTCGGGTTCTATAATTTTGGCAGGGATTCTTTTGAAGTTGGGGGGTTATGGTTTAATACGTGTTCTTAATTTTATGGAAGGGTTTTTTTTATTTAATAATGTCTTTTTAATTAGATTAAGTTTATTTGGTATAATAGTTATTGGTTTTATTTGTATGTTTCAAGTTGATATAAAATCTTTAATTGCTTATTCTTCTGTAAGTCACATAGCTCTAGTAATTTGTGGTATTTTTTCAATAAATAATTTGGGCATATTAGGTTCTCTTATTCTAATGATTGGTCATGGTCTTTGTTCTTCGGGTTTATTTTGTTTAGCAAATTTGGTTTATGAACGTTCAAATAGTCGTAGATTTTATTTTAATAAAGGCTTAATTACTTTAATACCAAGATTATCTTTTTTTTGATTTTTATTTTGTGCTAATAATATGGCTAGACCTATAACTTTAAATTTGTTAGGGGAAATTTTTATTATTAACAGTGTTATAAGTTGATCTTATTATTCTTTCTTTTTCTTATTTTGAGGTTCATTTTTGAGTTGTTGTTATAGAATTTATCTGTATTCTAATACTCAGCATGGTTCTTTATATTCTGGACTTAAGTCTATTTTTAACATTAATTTGCGTGAATATATATTACTTTTTCTTCATTGTTTTCCTTTAAATTTTATAATTTTAAAAATTGATATTTTTATAGTTTGATTATGTTTGAATAGTTTAATAAGAATAATAATTTGTGGTGTTATAGGTATAATATTATTTCAGACTTTGAAAAATACCTCTTTTTATATAATTAGATCTTTTTCTTTATTTATTTTAGGTTTATTAATGTTTTTATTAGGCCTTTTCTTTATTTATTCTAATCAGATTTTTTTGTTGGATTGGGAATTTGTTACTTATAATAGTATAATAATTACTTTAACTTTAATTTTTGATTGAATATCTTTATTATTTAGAGGTTGTGTTTTTTTTATTTCTTCTATAGTTATTTTATATAGTCATAGTTATATAATTTCAGATCATAATAAGATTCGATTCTTATATTTAGTTTTAATATTTATTTTTTCTATATTTATGCTTATTATAAGACCTAATCTCATTAGAATCTTGATTGGTTGAGATGGTCTAGGTTTAGTGTCTTATTGTTTAGTTATTTATTTTCAAAATTATAAGTCTCATAGAGCTGGTATATTGACTATTTTAACAAATCGTATTGGTGATGTAGCCATCCTTTTATCAATTGCTTGAATAATAAATTTTGGTAGTTGACATTTTTTTTATTATTTATTTCTTTATGATAATTGAGTATTTTATTTAATTATTTTATTAATTTTAGCTGGTTTTACTAAGAGAGCTCAAATTCCTTTCTCTTCTTGGTTACCTGCTGCTATGGCAGCTCCAACACCAGTTTCTGCTTTAGTTCATTCTTCAACTCTAGTAACTGCAGGTGTTTATCTTTTAATTCGTTTTAGTTCAATAATTTATATATTTAATTGCGATTTTTTTTTAGTTTTGTCATTAATAACTATGTTTATATCAGGTTTGGGGGCTAATTTTGAATTTGATTTAAAAAAAATTATTGCTTTATCTACTTTAAGTCAATTAGGTTTAATAATAAGAATTCTTTTTTTAGGTTTTCCTTATTTATCATATTTTCATTTATTAACACATGCTTTTTTTAAGGCTTTACTTTTTTTATGTGCCGGCTTAATTATTCATGTTATAAATGATACACAAGATATTCGTTTTATAGGTGGTTTGTCTTATCAATTACCTTTTACAATTACATGTTTTTGTATTTCTAACCTTTCTTTGTGTGGTTTTCCTTATCTTTCGGGATTTTATTCAAAGGATTTAATTTTAGAATTATCAACTTTTACAGGTTCTAATATATTTTATTATGTTATTATATATGTTTCTGTAGGTTTAACTGTTTCTTATAGTGTTCGTTTAATTTATTATACTATAAGTCTTTATCCTAATTCTTATAGTTGTCAAAGTTATACCGAGGATAAATTAATAAATTTTTCTATAACTTTTTTAGTTATAATATCTATATTTTCAGGAAGAATTTTAATATGAATAATTTTTATAACACCTTCTTTTTTAGTTTTATCAACTTTTATAAAGTTAATGTCTTTATTTATAATTTTATTAGGGGCTTTTTTAGGCTATGAGTTGTCAGTTTTTTATTATAATTCATCTTCTAATTATATAACTTTTTATAAAACTTCTTCCTTTTTAGGAAGTATATGATTTATACCTTCTTTTAGAACTTATATTTTGAATAAGAATTTTTTTAATGTTTCATTTAATTTAAATTCTAATTTAGAAGTTGGTTGGGGGGAATTAATTTTCTCAAAACTATCTTTTTTTTACGTAGTAGTTTTGAGAAAGTTTGTTCATTTTTTTTATTATAATAATTTAAAAATTTATATAATTTCTTTTTTTTTATTTTCTTTAATATTTTTTGTCTTTTAATACTTGAATAGCTTAATTTTAAAGCTTAATATTGAAGATATTACTATGGGATTTAATCTCTTCAGGTATTTATAAAAATAATTATTTTTCTTCTCATTGAAAATGAGATGTTTTATTATAAACTATATAAATTAAGAGAAAAACGGACTTTAACCGCTTTAAAAGATAGTTAGCGGCTTCTTTTAGTTACAACATTCTCTTTTAACCAGATTTTTAATCAATAATTTCATTAACAGTGAAATACCTCTATTTTGGTTTTAGTTAAAAGTAAGGAGCTATAGCTCTATTTTTAGGTCGAAACTAAATGTAAAATTTACTTCATTACTTGAGGATAATTCTTTTTAGAATAATTTTTAATTGCAAATTAAATGTTATTATTAACTATAACCCCAATTTCTTCATTCTAGAATTCCGTTTTTTCACTCATGATATAATCCAACAATTAAAATAATTAGAAAAGTTGATGTTACGATAAATCATGATTTTATTTTTGTTATTTGTATAATTTTAATTGTTGGTATTAAAATTACAATTTCTACATCAAAGATTAAAAAGATAATTGCAATTATAAAAAATTGAATAGAGAATGGTATACGTGATGATCTTTTAGGGTCAAATCCACATTCAAATGGTGTTATTTTTTCTCGGTTGTTTTTTGACTTTTTTGAAATAACCGAGCATAATATAATAAGCACTATTCTGATAATAAATCTAATTGCAATTGATGATCTAGTTAATAAAATTATTTTTTCTCTTTTGAGACCCCTTAATTGGAAGTTAAGAATACTTTATATACTAAAAAAATAACTACCTCATCAGTAAATTGAAATATATAAAAATAATCAGACTACGTCTACAAAGTGTCAATATCAAGCAGCGGCTTCAAATCCGAAATGATGTTTACTTGAAAAATGAAATTTTATAGTTCGAATTAAACAAACTAATAAAAATGTAGTTCCAATGATTACATGAATTCCATGAAATCCGGTTGCTATGAAGAAACAAGATCCATAGACGGAGTCACTGATTGTAAATGGGGACTCTAAATATTCATATGCTTGCAGGATAGTAAAATAAATCCCCAACGTAACTGTTAGAAATAAACCCCTAACTGTCTGGCTATGATTTTTGTTTATAATACTATGATGAGCTCATGTAATAGTAATACCTGAAGATAATAAAATTGTTGTATTTAAAAGAGGAATGTCTATAGGGTTAAAAGTTTTAATTCCTTTCGGAGGCCAGGTTATACCGATTTCAATAGTTGGTGCGAGTCTACTGTGAAAGAAGGCCCAGAAAAATGAGATGAAAAAGAAGATTTCTGATACAATAAATAGGATTATACCCCACTTTAATCCGTTAGTTACTATAATAGTGTGCTTTCCTTGATAAGTTCCTTCACGTACAATATCTCGTCATCATTGAATTATAGTTAATAGTAAAATTATAATTCCTAGTGCTATTAATGCTGGATTTTTTATATGAAATCATATAACCATTCCTGATGTTATTGTTATAGCACCAATTGATCCTGTTAAAGGTCATGGTCTTGGGTCTACTAAGTGGAAAGGGTGATTACTTTTTTGCATAATTAACTTCACTTGAATATAAAGTTGTTAAAACTGAGAACACATATGCTTGAATTATTGCTACTGCTGTTTCAAATAATATTAACATAATTTGAACAGTTATTAATATTATAATTATAATTGTTGATGCTCTTGTTGTATTATTACCTAATAATCTTATCAGCAAGTGTCCGGCAATTATATTGGCTGTTAGTCGTACGGCTAGCGACCCTGGTCGAATAATATTACTAATTGTTTCAATGCATACTATAAAAGGTATTAATATCCCAGGTGTTCCTGCTGGGATTAAATGTCTAAATATATGTTGTGTTTTATTAATTCATCCAAATAATATAATTGAAATTCACAATGGCAATGATAATGCTAGTGAAAAAATTAAGTGTCTTGATCTAGTAAAAATATATGGTAATAATCCTATTATATTATTTACTAAAATAAATATAAATAAAGATGTTATTATTAATGTTAATCCTTCACTTTTGGATAAAAGTGTTTTAAACTCTTGGTGTAGAGTTTTATAAATAATATCAATTATAATTTTTTGTCGTGATTTAATAACTCAATATGGGTATGGTATTACAATTAAAATAATTATAGTTCTTATTCAATTTATTGAATAATATATTGATGTTGATGGGTCAAAGGTTGAAAATAAATTTGTTATCATTTTCAATTAAGTTGATTTATCTTTTTATTTTCTATTCTTTCTTCAATTTTATAATTTTTGTTAAAATATGTTATTCTATTAATAATGATAATTATAATAATGAATATAATCATTAATGTTAATCATGATAATGGTGCTATCTGTGGTATAGAAAAATATTATATTTAATTTCTTCAGTTTGACAATCTGATGTTTTTTATAAACTAATTTTTCCATTAAGAGTATACGTTAATTACTATATTTTGGTTTAAGAGACCATTGCTTAACTTTCAGCCACTTAATGAATTATTTTTTAATCATCTAATGAATTGTTTTGTATTTACACTTTCAATTGTAATAGGCATAAATCTATGATTTGCTCCACAAATTTCTGAACATTGTCCATATATAATTCCTGGTCGGTTAATAAATATTGATCCTTGATTTAATCGTCCTGGGATAGCATCAATTTTAATTCCTAAACTTGGAATGGTTCATGAATGTAATACATCTGTTGCAGTAACAATGATACGAATTTGATTATTTATTGGAAGTGTAATTCGATTATCTGTTTCAAGTAAACGAAATTCATTTATTTCAATTTCTCTTGTAGGCTTTATATAAGATTCAAATTCAATATTTTTAAAATCTGAATATTCATAACTTCAATATCATTGGTGTCCAATTGCTTTAATTGTTAAAGTTGGATTCTTTGTTTCATCTATTATATATAAAATTCGAAGGGAGGGTAAAGCGATCAGAATAAGAATTATTGCTGGAATAATTGTTCAAATAATTTCAATTATCTGATTTTCTATTATAAATCGATTAATTATTTTATTAAATAATATTTTGAATATAATTCAGGCGATTAAAGTTGTAATTACAATTAAAATAATTATTGTTCTGTCATGAAAAAATATTAATTGTTCTATAAGAGGTGAATTAGGGTCTTGAAAATTAATTTGTGATCATTTTCTTATTTCTAAAAAAAGATTAATCTTTATAAATGAATCTTAAATTCATTGCATATATTTCTGCCATATTAGAAGTTAAATGCAATAGGTATTTCGTTATATGAGTGTTCAGCTGGTGGATAATTTTGTAATCATTCAATTCTTGAATTTATATTTATAATAAATATAACCTTTCGTTTAGATACTATACTTTCCCATATAATTATGATGAATATTATAGTTCCTAGGATTGAAATAGTTGATCCAATTGATGAAATTACGTTTCATGATATATACATATCTGGATAATCTGAATACCGTCGTGGTATACCTCTTAATCCTAAAAAATGTTGTGGAAAAAAGGTTAAATTAACTCCAATAAATATAGTGAAAAACTGAGTTTTTAATCACTTCGGATTTATTGTTATTCCTGTAAATAATGGATATCATTGAATAAATCCTGCTATAATGGCAAATACTGCTCCTATTGAAAGTACATAATGAAAATGTGCTACTACATAATAAGTATCATGTAACACAATATCAATTGATGAGTTGGCTAAAACAATACCTGTTAGCCCCCCAATTGTAAATAAGAATACAAATCCTAATGTTCATAATATTGAAGGGGAATAATTAATTATAGATCCATGAATAGTTGCTAGTCAACTAAAAATTTTAATTCCAGTTGGAATAGCAATAATCATAGTGGCTGAAGTAAAGTATGCTCGAGTATCTACGTCTATTCCAACTGTAAATATGTGATGAGCTCATACAATGAATCCTAATAAACCAATAGCTAATATAGCATAAATTATTCCTGTTGAACCAAATGCGTTTCTTTTACCACTTTCTTGTCTAATAATATGTGAGATAATTCCAAATCCTGGTAAAATTAAAATATATACTTCTGGGTGTCCGAAGAATCAAAATAAGTGTTGATAAAGTACAGGATCACCTCCACCTGCTGGATCAAAAAATGATGTATTTAAATTACGGTCAGTTAATAATATTGTAATTGCTCCTGCCAAAACAGGTAATGATAATAATAATAATAGGGCAGTAATACCTACTGATCAAACAAATAGGGGAATTTTTTCTCTAGTTATTCCTGCAATTCGTATGTTAATAATAGTTGAGATAAAGTTTACAGCTCCTAGAATTGATGATACACCTGCAAGGTGTAGAGAAAAAATAGTTAAATCAACTGATGCTCCATTATGTCCTAAATTACTAGATAATGGTGGGTATACTGTTCATCCTGTTCCGGCACCAGCATCAACTATTCTACCTACTAATAAAAGTGTAAGTGATGGGGGTAAAAGTCAGAATCTTATATTATTTATTCGTGGGAATGCCATGTCAGGTGCTCCAATCATTAAAGGTACTAGTCAATTACCAAATCCTCCAATTATAATTGGTATAACTATAAAGAAAATTATAATGAAGGCGTGTGCTGTTACAATTACATTATAAATTTGATCGTTTCCAATAAATGATCCTGGTTGTCCTAGTTCAATACGAATAATTCATCTTATTGATATACCAATTATTCCTGATCACATACCTAATATAAAGTATAATGTTCCAATGTCTTTATGATTTGTTGAGAATATTCATTTATTCAATTTTACGTTCTCTAAATAAATTTATTTATTTAGATAAAGTGTCTGATTATAGGTTGTAAATTGTAAATTTATATATGAATTTTTAATTCCTTTATCAGGTTTTATAGTCAATTAGATGATATCAGACTGCAATTCTGAAGTAGTATTTTACTAAAGCCTATAAAATTGTATTTATATTTTTAACTTTGAAGGTTAATAGTTTATTTAACTTAAGGTTTTATGTTATTCTGATAATTATAGCAATAGGTAATATTATATTAATAATCAAATTTAATATATATGTAATCTTCATATTTTTTCTTTTGATATTTCATTTGTTAATATAATTATTTATTATAATAATAGGTGTAATTATTCGTAGATAATAAAATAATGTAATTATTGATGTTATTATAAGAATAATAATGGTCATTTTACATTCATTATTTATAAGTGATTGAATGACTAATCATTTAGGTAAAAATCCTAGAAATGGGGGTAAACCCCCCAGTCTTAATATTATTACAATAAATCTTATTTTTTCAGTTTTCGTTTTTATATTTATGTTCATTTGATTAATAAAGTTAATTGACTTTTTTTCGAAACTTGTAGTTAAAATTATAATTATTATTGAATAAATAATTAGATACTTTATTCATGTTTCGTTATCATATATAACACATGTTGTTATTCATCCTAAATGGTTAACTGATGAATATGCTATAATCTTTTTTGTTGATGTTTGATTAATTCCACCAATTGCTCCAATTAGTGCTCTTGTGATGGCTAAGATATTAATTATAAAAATATTATTACTTGTATTTCTTATTACATATAATGGTGCAATCTTCTGTCATGTTATTAGTAATATGCAATTGTTCCATTTCAATTTTTTTATAATATTAATAAATCATAAATGTATAGGTGCTATTCCGATTTTTATAGATATACTTAAAGTGATTATTGATATTGATAAATAATTAATTATGTTTTCATTAATTATAATTAATGGTCTTATGGTGATTATAAATAGGAATATTATTGAGGCCATACTTTGAATAATAAAATAAATTATTTTTGATTCTGATGATATTAAATTTTTTCTTTCTTCTATTAATGGAATAAATGATAATATATTAATTTCTAACCCCATTCACATTCTGAATCAATTTTCTGATCTTAAAACTAATAATGTAGATATTATAGTTGTTGATAATATTATTATTTTAGTTGAGATTTTTATTAT